TATCTATTTTATATATATCAATACAATTTATATCAATAAAATATAAATAGATTTTTGTCGTTATAAAAGACACTTTTTTATATTTTTATAGTAACAATAATAAATTTAGTATCAATAATAAATTTAGTATGATATAAATAGAACAAAAGAGGAAATAGCAAAGAAACAAAAAGGTTATACAAGGTTATATACAAATCATCCACATTTTTTTTATTTCATTAATTGAATTTTATTTGTTGATTAGGGCGAAGTTCCGTAAAAACCCCCGCCCTTTTTGAAATATCATGAACAGTTCCTGTAGGTTGAGCACCTTTTTCAAGGAAATATAGAATAGCAGGAACATTTAAATAGATTTGATTCTTTATCGGGTCATAAAAACCCACTTTACGAAGATCTCTTCCCTCTCGTCGGGATCGAACATCAATTGCAACGATTCGATAAATGGCTCATTGGGATAGATGAACAATACTCCCCTCCCCTAGAAACGTATAAGAAGTTTTCTCCTCGTACGGCTCGAGAAAATTCTAAATTATGTCTATGTATAGAATCATAATATCAAATAGATCCATAAAATCATCAAATTCATTATATTATTGATTTTAGTTTAAATACTTTTTCTTAGTCTTCCCCCCCCCCCCCCAAAAAAAAATTATTTGTATCCTCATAACTCAAGTTGAATAACTCTCAAATAACTCAAAAGAAACCTTTTAGGTATTAAATTTATTGAGTGGTCTCTAACCCTTTTTGTCTGTCTCCTTTAGAATCTATTTTGATTCTTAAATATGATCTGGTTGTTGAGACAATTGAAAACGGTATTTCCTTGTTCCAGGATCTTTATCTTTGCCTTGAATCATTGGGTTTAGACATTACTTCGGTGATCTTTAAATCGTTTCAAAACGGCAGCAACATACCATTTTTTGTGATTTCTTTCTATCAAAGAATCATATGAATGGTTGATTCCTACGTAATACACTTTACTTTTGATTTGATCAAAAGAGTTTTACCAATTCCAACAAAATTAACTTTTAAATTTTATCGAATTGGATCCTTTAGATTTATATATCTAAAATATACTTACGAAGTTGTTCCAATTTATTGATCGATACTAACCTTAGATTCTTGCCCTTGAGAAATTAATCAATACGTTCTACTCGAGCTCCATCATGTACTATTTACATGGCAACAATCTCAAAAATGAGGGTTCCAGTGGAACAGAACAAATAATGATGTCGAGCCAAGAGCACTTTCGTTCCTATATAATATAAAAAAGTGGTGGATGTAAGAATCCACAGCTGATCATGTCCTTCAAGTCGCACGTTGCTTTCTGCCACATCGTTTTAAACGAAGTTTTACCATAACATTCCTTCAGTTTGGAACCAGTATGTAATTGATTCAATTATAGAATCGTGAATAATCATCGGTTCGGTCTAATAATCTATACTTTTTTCTTCTATATGAAGAATGGATAATGTATGACGAAGTCTCAACAAGAATTCAATCAATTTCACCCCATTGTTTATAATTTTTTTTTTTAATTATAACTAACATAACATGAATAAATAAACACGAATAAACAAATTATTTTGAATCTCTATCTTCAAGTAACGTGATAGGATAAATTCAACAATTTCACACTTCTTAGAGTACCAAGAACTCATAAGAAATGATTAAAAAGATTTAATTGATTGAATAGTTTCCTACCCTATATCATTATTTGCATAAGGTTTTACAGTAAGTACCATTCGCTTTTTATCATCATTAAGAGAAAGATAAATCCATATTGGATTAAACCATCAATGATTAATAAAAAAAAAAAAAAAGAAATAAGAATCACATTCTATAACAATATTATACTCTTAAACGGAAGACTGGTCGAAAAGACAATCTTTATTTTGATATATTTTATTATGATATAGATTATGATATAGATATATATTTTATTTTTGATTATAGATTAATAAAATGATCGTGGGTCAGGTATGTTCTGGGACGGAAGGATTCGAACCTCCGAATAGCGGGACCAAAACCCGTTGCCTTACCACTTGGCCACGCCCCATTTCTAGTCGACACTAATAAATACTAATATTGGTACTGGTTGTTCGTCAACTCAAGTCTAAATATCTATTATCTATAAAATAGATTACTAGAATTTTTATACATGTAGACGTAGAATTAAACAGAATTTATTGATCATTACATATAATTCAATTAAGATATTGTATGAAAGTATGGTTTATTCTATTCTCTTTTGATTTGAGAATTGAAGGATTTTTGATTGGGTGAGTTCAAATCAAAGAAAGTTTTTTGGTCTATCTTATTTTCTTTTTATTCATTTTTCTTTTCTATGAATAATAACATATTTATAATAATAAAATAATAAAAAACTCAATTTATTAATAACTCAATCAAAATAAATAAAATACAATTATCCTCAAGAACAAAATGTTTGTTATGCTTAATATATTTAGTTTGATCTGTATCTGTCTTAATTCTGCTCTTTATTCAAGTAGTTTTTTCGTCGCCAAATTGCCCGAGGCCTACGCTTTTTTAAATCCAATCGTAGATGTTATGCCAGTAATACCCCTGTTTTTTTTTCTCTTAGCCTTTGTTTGGCAAGCTGCTGTAAGTTTTCGATGATATCTTTAATTTAATAATGTCTAGACAAATTCATGATTTATTGAAAAAAAAAAAAAAAAATTCAAAGAAAAGAATTGATAAGATCAGATAAGTCTTACACCCTCAATTCAAATATTGAAATTCTTGTACAACCGCGAAAAATCTGGATCACCCCACTTTATTTCTTGGTGTCAAAATAAAAAATCAAAATAGTAGGGTATGCGGTATAAAAACGGAGAATCTATTCTCTTTTTTACTAAAAAAAAATCTTGGAGATTATGTAATGCTTACTCTCAAACTATTTGTTTACACGGTAGTAATATTCTTTGTTTCTCTCTTTATTTTCGGATTCCTGTCTAATGATCCAGGACGTAATCCTGGACGTGAAGAATAAAAGATAAGGTTTTTGTTTTCCTTGCTTGATTTTAAAATGTTCTTAGTAGGATTTTATCTATTACACATTTTTAACTATTAAAAATAAAAAGAGCTCGCGAAAAATTCGAAAGAAAATACCAAGTCATCAACAAAAACGGAAAGAGAGGGATTCGAACCCTCGGTACGAAAAACTCGTACAACGGATTAGCAATCCGACGCTTTAGTCCACTCAGCCATCTCTCCTCCCAATTGAAAAAGGATAATACTATGTTACATTATAAAAAATAAGGATTGAAAGAGCCCTTCATAATATTTTTTTTTTCATCCGAGAGTGCTTTTTAGTTCCACGGCCCGGCTAAGTACTGACCAGGCCGGGCCCGCCATTTATTGTTCCAACGAATCATAAATCATTTTTTTTTATTTGAAAACTAAAATACTTGCTTGTTATTACGATTGGAAAAATAAAAACTCTTTTGATTTCTATGATATAGAATCAAATGATATCGAATCAAAGTGTCGTTTCTTATCTTAATTTTTTATATTTATTTTCTTCATTCCTTTTATTTTAGTAAAGTAAATAAATAACAAAAAGGGAGCTGTGGATTCTTGCACAATACATTTTCATGTATGTTATGGCTTAAGTAGTTTTGTCGAGACGTCTAGGTCAAAAACCTCCGGCAAAAAAACACTTGTTATTTAGTTTTAGTTATTGAAATTTAATGAATTCTCTTTTCCGAATCTCATTGGGTTCTCTGATACAACACGTAAACGCTCTAATTTTCATGATTATTTTATGATCCTATCCTTTCTTTTTACTCTTTTAACTTTTTATTACGACCCATTTTCTTGTTCGACAAAAGGTTCATTTATATACAATAATCGGATTGTAGCGGGTATAGTTTAGTGGTAAAAGTGTGATTCGTTCTATAATCCTTTATATAGTTAAGGGGTCTTTCGGTTTGATTAATATTTCATTCCGACCAAAAACTTTATTTCTTAAAAGGATTTAATCCTTTACCTCTCAATGAAAAATTCGAGGAAGAATATACATTCTCGTGATTTGTATCCAAGAATCAATTAAAAATTGAAAAATTGGATTATGAGATTACGAAACATAATTTTTTTTTTTATTAGATCAATACTTCTAATTGAATAAGTATGAGTAAAGGATCCATGGATAAAGATAGAAAGTGGCTTTCGAATCGTAACTAAATCTTTAATTTGGAATTTGTATTACGGAAATTGAAGCAAAATGGCTATTAAACAATGACTTTGGTTTACTAGAGACATCGACAAATTGTTTTAGCTCGGTAGAAACAAAATGCTTTTCCTAAGGATTCTCTCACATAGAAATAGAGAACGAAGTAACTAGAAAGGTTGTTATAATAGAATCCCCCTCTTTTCTATAGGGATCGTCTAGAAAGCGGGTTGTTCTGAATACATTCAGACAGAAAAGCTGACATAGATGTTATGGGTGGAATTTTTTTTTTCGTTCATGTCTTAATATAGGAATTTATACATCTTCCATAAAGGAGCCGAATGAAACCAAAGTTTCACGTTCAGTTTTGAATTAGAGACGTTAAAAATGATGAATCAACGTCGACTATAACCCCTAGCCTTCCAAGCTAACGATGCGGGTTCGATTCCCGCTACCCGCTTTTACTTTATTTTTTTATTAAATTAATAAGAAATAATAAAAAAATAGAATTAAATATTTTGAGATTTTTATTATTTTATAAAAAATAAAAAATTTTATGAATATAATTAATGTAATGCATCATTGACTTGAATACGGAATTCCCGGAATTGGTTCAACTATTTTTCCGAAGAAGAAATAGGAAAATTGGAATGCAAAGCGTCCATTGTCTAATGGATAGGACAGAGGTCTTCTAAACCTTTGGTATAGGTTCAAATCCTATTGGACGCAATTTATTTCCATATGTATACATATTTTTTTTTTAGATTTCTATGTCAAGAAAGATATTTTGAATGACTTGAATAAGAGACGC